CATTGTTATTTGTTACTCCTAAATTTTTATTTTTTATCTACTCCTTCGAAGAAAAAGAAAAGAAGTCTCTTGAAATTTTGAACCTCCGATTGTATCCGAACAAGAAGAATGTTGAAAGGTCACTACGAACCCGAAACATACCAAAGTGATTCAGTAATGAAACCTTCATGAATCCATTTTTTTTTGTTCTTTCATTCCAGGTAACCCCTTTAATTATCAACTCATGGAGTAGGAGTGATATTAGACAACCCTTCCTCTCAAAAAAAAGAATAGGAAGTTTTCCTACGGATGCAATTCGTAGATCATAAAGATCACCATATATATAACAAAATTTCTCCCCCGATTCCTTCTAGTCGAGCCTCTCGGTCTGTCATTATACCTCGAGAAGTCGAAAGAATTACAATACCCATTCCTCCTAAAATCCTAGGAATTCGTTGATGGTTGGAATAGATTCGTAGGCCGGGTCGGCTGATACGTTTTAAAACAGTTCTATATGGCCCTTTTCTATTCCTTCTATGTCGCAGAGTTGAAACCAAGAAATATTTCTTGCTTACTGGTACTCGATGTTTTCTCACATTTTCGATAAAGCCTTCGCGTAGAAGTATTTTAACAATGTTTTCAGTGATATTTGTAGATGCTATTCGAACCGTTCCTTTTTTATCCATGTCAGCATTTCGTATAGAAGTTATTATTTCGGCAATAGTGTCCCTACCCATGATGAACTATAATTATTGGTGCCTCCGGGTTTTTATATAATCAGCATGCTCTACTCTTTTCTTTTTTTTTCATGAATTATTAAAGGTATATGCGTGAGAAACAATCTACTAATGCATTCTACTAATTAATGGAATCGAATATTCTACTAATTAATGGAATCTAATTCAGTTCAGATATCTTACTATGAACCTCCCTTTTTTTATGTTTTATTATGTTTTCATCTATTAGTATTTATTTAGAATCTATTTATAATACCTCAGGAGCTAATGAGACTATTTTAGTAAAATTCAACTGTCTCAATTCCCGAGCGATCGCACCAAAAACTCGAGTTCCTTTGGGATTTCCTTCTTGATCAATGACAACTGCTGCATTGTCATCATATTGTATTATCATACCATTGTCACGTTTGAGTTCTTTACATGTACGTACAATTACAGCTCTGATCACTTCTGATCTTTGTAGAGGCATATTGGGAACTGCTTCTTTGATTACAGCAACAATAACGTCACCAATATGAGCATATCGGCGATTACTAGCTCCTATGATTCGAATACACATTAATTCTCTAGCCCCGCTGTTGTCCGCTACATTTAAATAGGTCTGAGGTTGAATCATATCATTCTTATTATTTTTCTCTTTTTTCTTTCAATGCTAACTAACTAATAACTAAAGGGCGAAGAAAAAAAGAAGAAAGATTTTTGGTCCAAAAATAAAAAAAACTGCGGTTTTTTCATCACAAGGCCCCTTTCCTTTCGTTCCATATCCCTATCCCGCAATAACGAATTGAGTTCGTATAGGCATTTTGGACGCAGCTATAGAAATAGCTTCTCTGGCTACAATTTCTGATACTCCACCCATTTCATAAAGTATTCGACCCGGTTTAACGACGGATACCCAATATTCGGGAGATCCTTTCCCCGAACCCATACGTGTTTCGGTAGGCCTTACTGTAACAGGTTTGTCTGGAAATATACGTACCCATATTTTTCCACCACGACGCGCATATCGTGCCATGGCTCGCCGCCCCGCTTCTATTTGTCTAGATGTGATCCAAGCGGGTTCAAGTGCCTGAAGGGCGTATCCGCCGAAACAAATTCGATTGCCTCGATAAGATATTCCCTTCATTCTTCCTCTATGTTGTTTACGAAATCTGGTTCTTTTGGGGTTATAGTTGATGGTTGTTTCTCAATGCCATCTCTACTGCAGAACTGGACATGAGAGTTTCTTCTCATCCAGCTCCTCGCGAATGAAACGATTAAATAATATTGTATATATTTTGAATTGAATGAATAATGAATCATGGAATTTTTTGAGATATAATCTGTCACATACACGTAGGAATAAAATAAAATGAGAAATTTCATTTTATAATTAATGAATCTTCATTTTTACCTTTATTTCTTTTTATTGAATTGCCCAAAACTTAGCAATCCAGTAAAGTAAGGCTTTCGCGGGCGAATATTTGCTCTTTCAACATCCCTTTCATTCGTAGGGGCGTTCCATGACCTATCAGAATAAATGAATTGGTTCTTGGCTCGTTCCGCCATCCCACCCAATGAATCATTAGGATTCGTTTTCAAGGGAATCTTCCTCAGTCACAGGTTCTGTCGTTCCCATCGCTTCTCGATTAATGACTAGGCCCGAACTCTGCAATGGAGCTCCTAATAAAATTTGTTCCTGAATCAATCTTCTCAGTCTTTATTGACTCGGCGCTCTTTATTCTTTTTGATTTTTCGTATAAATAAATTGTATTCATATTCATCGAATCTAATTATTTTATTAATTATGGACGAATACATTAATGCTTTATTACATTGCCTTTTATAAGATAGTTCATAGACCATACATATTGGAATCATATATCATTGCTATTCTTTTTCTTTCTTTCTCTCACCCCTCCATTTATCCATATCCCTTTGTTTTTGCTTCACAACCTTATAGATAGATTTATTTTTCTTTTATGTAAAAAAAAAAATGCTTCAGTTGCTACAACAATATGATCAATACATCATATAGCGACTGGTTCCTTGGATCCAGATAATACGAAGCAATGAGCTGGTTATTAGTTATATAGTTATTAGTTCATACTAGGGGATGGCCCTTTGTTTTTTAATCCTAACCTAACTCTAAATAAAAAACCAACGAGTCACACACTAAGCATAGCAATTATATGGAGATGGAGTCAATCGAATTGTTATTCAACCCTATAGAATTAAGAATTCGAAAAAATTCTCATTTTTTTGATTGAACGGAAAAAACTGAACGAGTTTGTGATTTTTTATTCAATTGCCGGATGGATGGAACAGAAAGACAACGAAAGGCCCATTATTCCTCGTCTGCAAATATCCAAATTTTGATTCCTAATGCCCCATAGATAGTTCGAACTGTATAGGAACAATAATCAATTTTGGCTCGAATGGTTTGTAGGGGAACCCTACCTTCTCTGATCCATTCGACACGTGCTATTTCCTTTCCGTCGATACGCCCTGCAATTTGTACTTGAATTCCCTTTGTATCTGCTTTTTCAGTTAATTCAATAGCTTTTTTCATTGCCTTTCGAAACGAAACTCTATTCTTTAATTGTTCGGCTATAAATTCTGCAAGAATATTAGGTTGTCCATACGGTTTTTCAACTTTTGTGATAGCAATGTTAAGTTTTTGGTTCACAGAATTAAATTCTTTTTGTGCATTGCTCTGTAATTCTTCAATTCCTCGCGGGCTGCCCTCTATGAACAATTTTGGGAATCCCATATATATTATGACCTGGATCAGATCGATTCTTTTTTGAATCTTTATGCGTGCAATTCCCTCGGCACCTGAGGATATTTTCCTATTTTTTTGTACATAATTCTTGATACAATCCTGTATTTTTTGATCTTCCTGGAGACCCTCGGAATAACTTTTTGGTTGTGCAAACCAAACAGAATGATGACTTTGGGTTGTACCAAGTCGGAAACCGAGTGGATTTATTTTTTGTCCCATAGCACCTCGCTATCTCTATAAGGCCGTATCATTTCTCTATTAGCCCACGTCATTCTGTTACGATATAGCATATGATCCATCATATATAGATACCTCTCTCTGACATCTGTATACTTATTTTTATATACCCATCCATCTTTTCTTAACCATATGAAATAGTTTTTATCTTTATCTTTAGATATATCTTGCAATACAATAGTTATATGACAGGTGGGTCTTTTTATCGGATAACTACGTCCTCGGGCTCGGGGTTTTAACTTTTTCATGCTAGTACCTTCATTAACTTCGGCTTGACTAATGATTAAAGCCGTTTCGTTGAATCCCATATTGTGACTAGCATTTGCTGCTGCAGAATAAACTAATTTTAAAATGGGATAACACGCTCGATAAGGCATGAGTTCTAGTATCATAAGTGTTTCCTCGTAGGGACGCCCACGAATCTGATCAATTACTCTTCGCGCTTTATGAGCAGACATACGTATATGTTGACCTAAAGCGTATACTTCTACATCTGGGTCACTCTTTATCATAAGGTTCACCTCCCACCAATAAACGATGAGCACCCATATCCACTTTATTAATATTAATTAATATATTATTTAATTTATTTTATTATTTTATTAATATTAATTAATATATTATTAATTAATATATTAACGACGAGATTTATTATCGTTTCTCGCATGCCCCCGGAAATTCAGAGTAGGTGCAAATTCTCCCAATTTGTGACCTACCATACGATCTGTTATATAAATAGGCAAATGTTCCTTTCCATTATGAATAGCAATTGTATGGCCGATCATTGTGGGTATAATGGTAGATGCCCGGGACCAGGTTACGATTGTATCTTTTTCTGCCCTCGTGTTGAGCTTCGCAATTTTTATCAATAAATGATTAGCTACAAAAGGATTTTTTTTTAGTGAACGTGTCACAGCTAATTACTCCTTTTTTTTTGTAAAGATGAGGAAACATATTCTATTTTCAATATTCTCCTATTTACTACG